AAGAAGACTAAACAGGAACAAGAGGGATCCACCGAAGAAGACAAAAATAGTCCAGTTTACAAATATTCTTATCTTGATACCCATCAAGATAATTGGGAATTGGAAAAACGTAACTTAAATAAAGAAGAGAAAAATCAAAAAAATCATTTCTGGTTTGAAAAATCTATTGTAACTTTTCTTTTCGATTCTAAACGATGGAATCGACCATGGAGATATATAAAAAATGATCGATTCGAAAATGCTGTACGAAATGAAATGTCACAATATTTTTTTTATATATGCCCTAGTGATGGAAAACAAATAGTATCTTTTACATATCCACCCAGTTTATCCACTTTTTCAGAAATGATAGAGCGGAAAATTTCTTTGTACACGACAGAAAAACTATCGCAAGAAGACTTGTATAATTATTGGGTTTATACCAATGAACAAAAAAAATACAACTTAAACAATGAATTAATAAGTCGAATAAAAATTCTAGAAAAAGAGAAGGGATCTCTTGCTTTAGATATGCTAGAAAAAAGGACCAGATTGTGTGATGATGAAAATGAAGAAGAATACTTACCCAAAAGGTGTGATCCTTTTTTGAACGGGCCCTATCGGGGAACAATAAAAAAATGCGATTCACGTGCAATCATGAATGATTTAATAACTTCCACGGTAGATTCCGTAAAAATATTTTGGATAAATAAGATTCATGGTCTATTTCATAATGATTCTCAAGAATTGGAACATCAAAAGAATAGATTCGACTTTGACGGGGAATTATTATTGAATTCGAATTCGATTGGGAATTTTTTAACCTCAACCGACAAATTATCTTTTGAACGCGCACGAAGAGTTGATTCAGAAAGTCAAGCAAAATCTTTGAAATTTATATTCGATGTAATTACAACTGATCCAAACGATCTAACAACAATTAAAAAGAAATCTATTGGAATGGAAGAAATCAGTAAAAGGGTTTCTCGGTGGTCATACAAATTGACAGACGATTTGGAAGAAGAAGAAGAAGAAAATGAAGAAGAATCGACGGAAGATCCTGAAATTCGTTCAAGAAAAGGCAAACGCGTGGTAATTTATACTGATAACAATCAGAGTACTAATTCCAGTGCTAGTAATAATAGTACTAGTAATACTAGCACTAGTGATGAAGAAGAGGAAGTGGCTTTGATACGTTACTCACAACAATCAGATTTTCGCCGGGGTATAATCAAAGGATCCATGCGTGCTCAAAGACGTAAAACAGTTACTTGGGAAATGTTTCAAGCAAATGTGCATTCTCCACTTTTTTTGGATCGAATAGACAAAACATTTTTTTTTTCGTTTTTTGATATCTCTGAAACGATTAATCTCATTTTTAGGAATTGGGTAGGGGGAAATCCAGAATTACAAATTTCTTATTTTGAGGAGGAGGAGACAAAAGAAAAGGAGAAAACAAACGAAGAAAAAGAAGAGGAAAATGAACGAATAGCAATATCAGAAGCTTGGGATACCTTTATATTTACTCAAGCAATAAGAGGTTTAATGTTAGTAACCCAATCTTTTCTTAGAAAATACGTTATATTACCCTTATTGATAATAGCTAAAAATATCGGCCGTATGTTATTATTGCAATTCCCCGAGTGGTATGAGGATTTGAAGGAATGGAATAAAGAAATGCATGTTAAATGTACCTATAATGGCGTTCAATTATCAGAAACAGAATTTCCCCAAAATTGGTTAACAGACGGTATTCAAATAAAGATTTTATTTCCCTTCTGTCTGAAACCTTGGAGAAGATCTAAAATACGATCTCATCATCGAGATCAGAAAATAAAGAAAAAGGATAAAAAAGACAATTTTTGTTTTTTAACAATATGGGGAAAGGAAGCAGAACTACCTTTTGGGTCTCCCCGAAAACGACCTTCTTTTTTTGAACCCATTTTTAAAGAACTCGAAAAAAAAATGATAAAATTGAAAAAGCAATTTTTTCAAGTTATAAAGGTTTTCAAAGAAAGAAGAAAACGGTTTCAAAAAGTTTCAAAAGAAAAAACAAGATGGGTCATCAAAATAGTTCTAGTTATAAACTTAATAATGAAAGAACTTGAAAAAATAAACCCCATTTTCTTATTGAAATTGAGGAAGATGAAAGTATATGAACCGAATGAAAGCGGAAAAGATTCCAATATAAATAATAAGATTATCCGTGAATCGACCACTCAAATTCGATCCATGAATTGTGTAAATGAAAATTCTTCACTCATAGAAACGAAAATCAAAGATCTTGCTAATAAAACAATCACAATTAGGACTCAAACAGAAGGAATCACAAAAGATAAAAAAAAAAGAGTTCGAATTTGTGATGATAAAAGATCGGAATCACAGAAGGATATTTGGAAAATATTCAAAAGAAAAAATATCCGATTAATACGTAAATCGCATTATTTTATAAAATCCCTCATTGAAAAAATATACATAGATATATTACTATGGATCATTAAGATTCCGAGGATCAATGCACAACTTTTCTTTGAATCAACAAAAAAAATTATCAACAAATCCATTTACAACGATGAAACAAATCAAGAAGGAATTGAGAAAACAAATCAAAATACAATGAACTTTATTTCGACTATAAAAAAGTCGTTTTCTAATATTTCTTGTGACTTATCTTCTTTGTCTCAAGCCTATGTTTTTTACAAATTATCACAAAATCAATTACTTAACAAGTATCATTTGAGATCTGTACTTCAATATCAGGGTACCTATCCTTTTCTTAGTGATATAATCAAGAATTATTGTACGACACGAGGAATATTTGATTCCAAACCAAGGTATAAGAAAATTCATAAGTCTGGAATGAATAAATGGAAAAATTGGTTAAGGAGTCATTATCAATACAATTTATCTCAGACCAAGTGGTCCCCCTTAGTACCGAAAAAATGGCGAAATAGAGTCAATCAATGTCGTACAATTCAAAATAAAAACTCAATGAAATTGGATTTATATAGAAAAAAAAAAGACCAATTAATTCATTACATGAAACAAAACTGCTATCCATATGCAGTCGATTCATCAATACGTCAAAAAGAAAAATGGAAAAAACATTACGGATATGATCTTTTATCATATAAATATATAAATTATGGGAATAGTGGGAACTCATATATTTATGGATCAACATTACAAGTGGGGGACAAAAAAATTCCATATAATTTCAGTACACCGAAACCCGAATCATTTTATGGATTGATAAGTATAGCTATTAGTGATTATCTAGAAAAAAGATCCATTATTGATACGAACAAAAATATGGATAGAAAATTTTTTGATTGTAGAATTCTCCATTTTTGTATTCGAAATAATATTGAAATTAAGACCTGGACCAATACGCATATCGACACCACGATTCATAAAAATGCTAAAACCGAAACTAAAAATTTTCCAAAATTTGAAAAAAAAGATCTTTTCTCTTTTACGATTGATCACAAAATAAACCCATCCAATCAAAAAAAATATTTTTTTGATTGGATGGGAATGAATCAAGAAAGGTTATATCATACCATATCAAACCTAGAACCTTGGTTTTTTCCAGAATTTGTGCCACTTTTTGATGCGTATAAAATTAAACCGTGGATCATACCAATCAAATTACTTATTTTTCATTTCTATGAAAATATTAGTCAAAATGAAAAGATCGGCATAAATCACAAAAAAAATCTTCCTATATTAGCTAATCAAAAAGAATATCTTGAATTAGAAAATTCAAAAAAAAAAAACGAACAACAAGGCCAAGGAGATTTTGTATCCGATCTAAAAAAACAAAACAAAAAAAAAGATGTTGAAGAAGATTACACGGGAGCAGACATTAAAAAAGGTAGAAAGAAAAAACAATTCAAGAGCAAGAAAGAAGCAGAACTTAATTTCTTCCTGAAAAAATATTTTCTTTTTCAATTACGATGGGATGATCCCTTGAATCAAAGAATGATCAATAATATCAAGGTATATTGTCTTCTACTTAGACTCATAGATCCAAGGGAAATTGCTATATCCTCAATTCAAAGAGGAGAGATGCATATGGACGTAATGTTGATTCAGAAAGACTTAACTCTTACAAAATTAATAAAAAAGGGAATATTTATTATCGAACCAATTCGTCTATCTATGAAAAAAGACGGAAAACATATTATATATCAAACCCTAGGTGTTTCAGTGGTTGATAAGAATAAGCGCCAAACTAATGAAAAATGCATAATAAAAAATAGATATGTTGATAAAAAAAATTTTGATGGATCCATTGCACGACACTGCAATATGCTTGTGAATAGAAACAAAAATCATTATGATTTGCTTGTTCCGGAAAATATTCTATCTCCGAGACGTCGTAGAGAATTGAGAATTCTAATTTGTTTCAATTCCCGGAATTGGAATGTTATGGATAGAAATCCAATATTTTGCAATCAAAATAACATAAAAAACTGTGCACAATTTTTGAACGGGAAAAAGCATCTTAATACAGATGCAAATAAATTGATTAAATTCAAATTGTTTCTTTGGCCCAATTATCGCTTAGAGGATTTAGCTTGTATGAATCGTTATTGGTTTGATACCAATAATGGTAGTCATTTCAGTATGTCAAGAATCCATATGTATCCACGATTCAGAATTAGTTAAATTAATTAATAGTATATTTCTTATAAAATATCTATCGTATGACATATTCGCTAGATAAAATAAAAGCCGAAAGATATACGCTATGTTACATTCTGATAAATGATACCGATTTAATTCCTTATCAATTGGATCTAGGAAGAAATTAACAGAATCTTCTTTTTAGGTAAAAAATAACTCTCTTTCGTGAATGCATAAATGTATCGTCTCTTTTTATCCAAATCAAATTTGCAATTTGATTTGGATAAAATAAATAAATAAAGTAGTATATATCAAGAAATCAAGAATTTTTGTGGACTAGCTATAGATTAAACTAACTGGAAATAACTGGTATAATAATAATTATTATTTTTCCTGATTCGGTAAAATCCACGGAAAAGAAAAAAAAAATTTATTTTTTATGGTCAAAAATTCATTTATCTCAGCTATTCGACAAGAAAAAGAGAAAAACTGCGGATCCGTTGAATTTCAAGTATTCAGTTTCACGGATAAGATACGGAGACTTACTTCACATTTGGAATTACATAAAAGAGATTTTTTATCGCAAAGGGGTCTACGAAAAATTCTGGGAAAACGTCAACGGTTGCTGGATTATTTGTCAAAGAAAAATAGAGTACGTTATAAGAAATTAATTGGTCAATTGGGTATTCGGGAGTCAAAAACTCATTAATTTTAAGATTAGTTTTAATTTTTTCTTTAGTTATTTGTTATTAGTTATTTGTTAATAGTAGTTATTAGATTTTTCATTGTGATGAACCTCGTTTGAGAAATTCATGGAATAATGAATTAAGGAAGAAAAGATATGACTGTACCGGCTACAAGAAAAGATCTCATGATAGTTAATATGGGCCCTCACCACCCATCAATGCATGGTGTTCTTCGACTGATCGTTACTCTCGATGGCGAAGATGTTATTGACTGTGAACCCATATTGGGTTATTTACACAGAGGGATGGAAAAAATAGCGGAAAATCGAACAATTATACAATATTTGCCTTATGTAACACGGTGGGATTATTTAGCCACTATGTTCACAGAAGCAATAACAGTAAATGCACCAGAACGACTGGAAAGTGTTCAAGTACCTAAAAGAGCCAGTTACATTAGAGTAATTATGTTGGAACTGAGTCGTATAGCTTCTCATTTGTTATGGCTTGGACCTTTTATGGCGGATATTGGCGCACAGACTCCCTTTTTCTATATTTTCAGAGAAAGGGAATTGTTATATGATCTATTCGAAGCCGCCACGGGTATGCGAATGATGCATAATTATTTCCGTATTGGGGGAGTCGCCGCGGATCTGCCTTATGGCTGGATAGATAAATGTTTGGATTTCTGCGATTATTTTTTAACAGGAATTGTTGAATATCAAAAACTTATTACCCGGAATCCTATTTTTTTGGAACGAGTTGAAGGAGTAGGGATTATTGGTGGAGAGGAAGCAATAAATTGGGGTTTATCAGGACCGATGTTACGAGCTTCTGGAATCCAATGGGATCTTCGTAAAGTTGATCGTTATGAGTCTTACAATAAATTCGATTGGGAAGTCCAATGGCAAAAAGAAGGAGATTCGCTAGCTCGTTATTTAGTACGAATCGGTGAAATGAAGGAATCTATAAAAATTATTCAACAGGCTCTAGAAGGAATTCCTGGAGGACCTTATGAAAATTTAGAAGTCCGACGCTTTGATAGAGGAAAAAATTCCGAATGGACTAATTTTGACTATAGATTTATTACTAAAAAACTTTCACCCAATTTTGAATTGTCAAAACAAGAACTTTATGTGAGAGTAGAGGCCCCAAAAGGAGAATTAGGAATTTATTTGATAGGAGATAGTAGTGTTTTCCCCTGGAGATGGAAAATTCGTCCACCAGGTTTTATCAATTTGCAAATTCTACCTCAACTAGTTAAAAGAATGAAATTGGCTGATATCATGACGATACTAGGTAGTATAGATATCATTATGGGAGAAGTTGATCGTTGAAATGATAATTGATACGACAGAAATAGAAGTACAAGCTATCAATTCTTTTTCTAAATCGGAATCCTTAAAAGAAGTCTATGGCCTCATATGGATCTTTGTTCCTATTTTAACCCTTCTATTAGGAATCATAATAGGGGTACTCGTAATTGTGTGGTTAGAAAGAGAAATATCCGCAGCAATACAACAACGTATCGGGCCTGAATATGCCGGCCCATTAGGAATTCTTCAAGCTCTAGCGGATGGGACCAAATTACTTTTTAAAGAGGACCTACTTCCATCCAGAGGAGATATTCGTTTGTTTAGCGTGGGACCGTCTATAGCGGTCATATCAGTTCTACTAAGTTTTTTAGTAATTCCTTTTGGGTATCGCCTTGTTTTAGCCGATCTTAGTATAGGTGTTTTTTTATGGATCTCCATTTCAAGTATTGCTCCTATTGGACTTCTTATGTCAGGATATGGATCGAACAATAAATATTCCTTTTCAGGTGGTCTACGGGCTGCTGCTCAATCTATTAGTTATGAAATACCATTAACTCTATGTGTGTTATCAATATCTCTACGTGTGATTCGTTGGAACATGATTATTTTCCCTTCTCTTTAGAAATGAAATTTAAAGTAAAAAGGTTGAATATTATTGAATGGGTATTTTCATTTTTTATTCATCAATTTTTTATTCATCATTAGGGTCGATGAGTTAAACTAGATAGTTATATGAGTAAAACCAAACTGCTTAGAAATTTGCAGTAAGAAGATAAAATCTCATTCCCTATGTACAAGAATATAAACATAAGCAGTGTAAACTGTTTATCCCAAGATTAATAATCTTTGACTAATTATTATATCTTGAAGCGGGTACAAAAGATCAACCGTATGGGGTTACACTACTACTGTCTTATATGTATTACCATACCGGGGATCAATCCAAAATCAGTGGACAGTTAGGAACACCAAGGTACATAAAAGATTAGTAATGGAGATAATGTAAGATATCAAAAAACAGTATTTTTTGATAAAAAAAAGTTTGGATAAAACGAATCATAATGAGGACTTTAAGTTGGTAGAAATGACCAAGCAGTACTTCCTCACGATTCCTATCTAGAGTATGCTCCTATTCGCTGATTAAAGAAATGACTATCAAAAACGAACTAATCCTTTATTTTTTTTTTCAGAGTATCCTCTCTCTGAGTCTCTGAGAAAGAAGAAGAGGAACTAAAGAAAAGAAATGGAATGCAAAAATAGAATGAGAAAAGTGAAGAAATAATAATAAAAGATTTTTATTTATTATTTTCCCATCCATATCTATATCTATACATATAGAGTAGAATTAGTATCATGAATTTTGAATTAATGCCCAATTCTTTCTTTTTCTTTCTAGTTATTGATATAACGAGTATTTTATTGAAGGATTAAGTTATTACCGAACAAAAATAAAATAGAAATTCTAATGGATAAGATCAATTCGGAAGCGCATTTTTGATTCTAGCAGACGGAATTTCATTGGTCTAATTTTTGGCTACCCGATATATATTTATTGTATTTACTATCTAAATTAAATAAAGATGGAGATAATATCGAGCAAGTCCTTACATTTATTTTTGGCCATAGAGGAGCCGTATGAAGCCGAGGTCTCATGTACGGTTTTGAAATAGCGATATGAACGGTGATGTTATTATCGACTATAATTATCTAACAGTTCAAGTACAGTTGATATAGTTGAGGCACAGTCAAAATATGGTTTTGGGGGGTGGAATCTGTGGCGTCAGCCTATAGGGTTTGTAGTTTTTCTAATTTCTTCTCTAGCGGAATGTGAAAGATTACCCTTCGATTTACCAGAAGCGGAGGAGGAATTAGTCGCAGGTTATCAAACAGAGTATTCAGGTATCAAATACGCTTTATTTTACCTTGCTTCTTACCTAAATTTATTAGTTTCTTCATTATTTATAACAGTTCTTTACTTAGGTGGGTGGAATTTATCTATTCCGTACATACCCATTCCTGAACTTTTCGGAATAAATAAAATGGCTGGAGTCTTTGGAATGACAATTGGAATATTTATTACATTAGCGAAAGCTTATTTGTTTCTGTTCATTCCTATCACAGCAAGATGGACTTTACCTAGGATGAGAATAGACCAGCTATTAAATCTTGGATGGAAATTTCTTTTGCCTATTTCCCTGGGTAATCTATTATTGACAACTTCGTCCCAACTTGTTTCACTATAAATAATAGAATAGGATAATGATATTCTAGATTTATAACCGATCTCAAACAAGAGAAAAAAACAGCAATTTATTCACGGAGATCCACAATATGTTCCCTATGGTGACCGGGTTCATAAATTATGGTCAACAAACAATACGAGCTGCAAGGTACATTGGTCAAAGTTTCATAATTACCTTATCCCATACAAATCGTTTACCTGTAACTATTCAATATCCTTATGAAAAATCGATCACATCAGAACGTTTCCGTGGTCGAATCCACTTCGAATTTGATAAATGTATTGCTTGTGAAGTATGTGTTCGTGTATGTCCCATAGATCTACCCGTTGTTGATTGGAGATTTGAAAAAGATATTAAAAAGAAACAATTGCTTAATTATAGTATTGATTTTGGAGTTTGTATATTTTGTGGTAACTGTGTCGAGTATTGTCCAACAAACTGTTTATCGATGACTGAAGAATATGAACTTTCTACTTATGATCGTCACGAATTGAATTATAATCAAATTGCTTTGGGCCGATTACCAATGTCAGTAATTGGAGATTACACAATTCAAACAGTTATGAATTCGACTCAAATCAAAATAGACAAAGATAAACCCCTTGATTCAAGAACAATTACTGATTACTAAGATTTTGTTTTTTGATATAAAGGATTCAAGTTTTTGGTTGGTCAGAAATTACAAATAATAATTAATAACTATTGATTGTTGAGAATTACTCTTTAATTTAAACCGATAGTTTCGCGATCATTTCGAAATATAAAATTCCAACTATTTCTTTTTTTTGAAAAAAAAAAGAAAAAAGAAAGTAGGATTCACCAATAACTTTATCTATATCTACACCATATTAAGATTTAATATTGAATTCAATTAGAAATCCATCATATAAAAAAAAAAAAATAAAGGTAACACCCTTCTCTTTCCTGGACTATTTAGTAAGGTCATGAAATATTTCGACTTATTTATTTGTTATACATAATGGATTTACCTGGACCAATACACGATATACTTGTAGTATTTCTAGGATTATTTCTTATAATAGGAGGTCTAGGAGTAGTATTATTTACCAATCCAATTTATTCTGCCTTTTCATTAGGATTCGTTCTTGTTTGTATATCCTTATTCTATATTCCAGCAAACTCCTATTTTGTAGCTGCCGCACAGCTCCTTATTTATGTGGGAGCCATAAATGTCTTAATAATATTTGCTGTTATGTTCATGAACGGTTCAGAATATTCTAACGGTTCCTATCTTTGGACTGTTGGAGATGGAGTCACTTCACTGGTTTGTACAAGTATTCTTTTTTCACTAATTACTACTATCCCAGATACGTCATGGTACGGAATTATTTGGACTACAAGATCAAACCAGATTATAGAACAGGACCTTATAAGTAACGTTCAACAAATTGGAATTCATTTATCAACAGATTTTTATCTTCCGTTTGAACTTATTTCTATAATTCTTTTAGTTTCTTTGATAGGTGCAATTACTATGGCTCGTCAATAGCAAATACTTAGAATTAATAAGAATTAATAAAATTGTTAGAAATTTTAAATCAAATGAAAAAGGGGAAAGTTTTTAGTTTAATCTACTGCGGATACCCTCTTTTTTTCTGTAATTGCTCGATTCTAGTCAATCAAATCCGTTGAATTATTGTTCATATTGAAATGAATCGAGATTGATGAGGAGTTAGTCAATGATGTTCGAACATGTACTTTTTTTGAGCGTCTATTTATTTTCTATAGGTATCTATGGATTGATCACAAGTCGAAACATGGTTAGAGCACTTATGTGTCTTGAACTTATACTAAATTCGGTTAATATTAATCTCGTAACGTTTTCTGATATATTTGATAGTCGTCAATTAAAAGGAGACATTTTCTCAATCTTTATTATAGCCATTGCAGCCGCGGAAGCAGCTATTGGACTAGCTATTGTTTCGTCGATCTATCGTAACAGAAAATCAACTCGTATCAATCAATCAAATTTGTTGAATAATTAGTCATAACTATTATATAAATATAAATAGAAATTTTTTTTTTATTTTTTATTCTTTTATAGTAATATGTATAATATTATATTTCCATATTACTATTGCAATATTGACGATGCATTGACCGATGTCAATGTGAAGTCATATGCGTGACTCGTATGATCATGGTTGTTGAAACGGAAATCAAAGTCTCTTGGTCTTTTTTCATGAACAGATTTAGAAATATATATGGATTCTTAAGATTTTTTTGATAAACCATTGATTCGTCTGGTGTCTACAATATAAATATAATTCATTTACTCCTGATTTTACTTTACCAGATCGAAAATTTTTTATGTTCAAAACTAGAATTTATAGACCCAATGTCGCATTCAGTAAAAATTTATGATACATGCATAGGATGTACTCAATGTGTACGAGCCTGCCCCACAGATGTATTGGAAATGATACCTTGGAACGGATGTAAAGCTAAGCAAATTGCTTCTGCGCCAAGAACGGAGGACTGTGTAGGTTGTAAGAGATGTGAATCCGCCTGTCCAACAGATTTTTTGAGTGTCCGTGTTTATTTATGGCATGAAACAACCCGCAGCATGGGTCTATCTTATTGATACGTTATAAAAAACTCCACTTGAATCATTTGATTCCTTTTTACCGACAAAAGCCCGTACTCGATAAAATATATTATTCCGAGCACGGGTTTTTTAGTCAAAACGCATCTTGTCTTTATCACGAGTTATTTCCCTTGGTTAACGCTACTTGTAGTTTTGCCAATATTCGCAGGTTCTTCAATTTTATTTCTCCCTCATAAGGGGAATAAGGTATTTAGGTGGTATACTATATGTATATGCTTATTAGAACTCCTTCTAACAACCTATGTGTTCTGTTATCATTTCCAATTGGACGATCCATTAATTCAATTGGAGGAGGATTTTAAATGGATAAATATTTTTGATTTTCACTGGAGACTGGGAATCGATGGACTTTCCATGGGACCCATTTTACTGACAGGATTTATCACTACTTTAGCTACTTTAGCAGCTTGGCCTGTTACTCGAAATTCGCGATTATTCTATTTCCTGATGTTAGCAATGTACAGTGGTCAAATAGGATTATTTTCTTCTCGAGACCTTTTACTTTTTTTCCTTATGTGGGAGTTAGAATTAATTCCTGTTTACTTACTTTTATCCATGTGGGGGGGAAAGAAACGTTTGTACTCGGCTACAAAGTTTATTTTGTACACTGCGGGGGGTTCCATTTTTCTCTTAATAGGGGTTCTAGGTATGGGTTTATATGGTTCCAATGAACCAACATTGGATTTTGAAAGATTAGCTCATCAGTCATATCCTGTGGCATTAGAAATAATATTCTATTTGGGCTTCCTTATTGCTTATGCTGTCAAATTGCCGATTATACCCCTACATACATGGCTACCAGATACCCATGGAGAAGCACATTACAGTACATGTATGCTTCTAGCTGGAATCTTATTAAAAATGGGAGCATATGGATTGATTCGGATCAATATGGAATTATTACCGCACGCGCACTCTATATTTTCTCCCTGGTTGGTGATAGTAGGGACAATGCAAATAATCTATGCAGCTTCAACTTCTCTTGGTCAACGCAATTTAAAAAAGAGAATAGCCTATTCTTCTGTATCTCACATGGGTTTCATAATTATAGGAATTGGTTCTATAACCGGCATGGGACTCAACGGAGCCATATTACAAATACTCTCTCATGGATTTATTGGTGCTGCACTTTTTTTCTTAGTAGGAACGAGTTGTGATAGAATACGTCTTGTTTATCTCGACGAAATGGGGGGGATATCCATTCCAATGCCAAAAATATTTACTCTGTTTAGTAGTTTCTCAATGGCTTCTCTTGCATTGCCAGGAATGAGTGGTTTTGTTGCGGAATTAGTAGTATTTTTTGGAATAATTACCAGTCCAAAATTTCTTTTAATGCCAAAAATATTAATTACATTTGTAATGGCAATTGGAATGATATTAACTCCTATTTATTTATTATCTATGTTACGTCAGATGTTCTATGGATACAAACTATTCAATGTTCCAAATTCCAATTTTGTGGATTCTGGACCAAGAGAACTATTTGTTTCGATCTGTATCTTTTTACCCATAATAGGGATTGGTATTTATCCAGATTTCGTTCTCTCGCTATCAGTTGACAAGGTACAAGCTATCCTATCTAATTATTTTCATAGATAGTTTTCAGTACTGAGACAGAAATCAAAGTTTTCGTTTTAAGAGTTTTTAAATCATTCGCTATAGAATACAACGCAAAAAAAGAAAATGAATTAAAATTGTAATAAGATGTATTCCGGGTTTTTGAGAACCATTTGATTTGAATGATTCCTTGATTCAAATGGTTCTCAAAAACCCGCACAAACTTTCCGTTATATATGGGACGATGGTCTTATGTATTCCTCATGGAATTTATTCAATTAGATGTTAATGTGAATGAACCATAACTATGTAGACCTATTCCTAATAGATTGATCCCAAAATAGCATATCCAAATTATAAGAAATCCTATAGAAGCTACAAGTGCCGAATTCGTACTTTGCAAAGTTTGATTTGTTCTAGTATGTGAATAAATCGCGAATATAGTCCAAGTAATAAAGGCCCAAGTTTCCTTGGGGTCCCAATTCCAATAAGATCCCCATGCCTCATTAGCCCATACTGCTCCAGAAAGAATACCTATGGTTAAAAAGGTAAACCCTAAACTAATGACACGATAACTCCAATAATCCAAACGCTGAGTTAATTGATATTTGTAATAATTTTGAAATGAAACAAAGGAAGTGTGTTTAAAAACATTTTTTTTTTCGTTCAAGTATTCGATCTTGCCAAAGAAAAATGACTTAATCTTAATTAAGTCAATACCAAAAATATCGATGTTTTTGCGAAATGTAATGACTAGAAAAGCCACTGATAATAACGACCCACATAAAAGAGCTGCGTAACTCAATAACATCATACTTACGTGCATCATTAACCATTGAGATTGTAGAGCAGGTACTAATATTGACGATTGGTGCATTTCACTTGAAAGACCCGATGTAGCGAAACCTTGGGTAAAAATGGCACTTGGGGCGGTTATTGCGCTTAAATCATTTTTCTGATTCCGTATCTTGGAAATCATATGAATAATGGAAAAACTCCATGAAAGGAAGATTAATGACTCGTATAAATTACTTAATGGAAAATGTCTCGAAGAAATCCAACGAGTAACTAATAATCCTGTTATAGAAAAAAAAGTAGCTATCATTCCTTTTTCCGACGAATCCCGCAACCCTATAATTTCGTGGACTAATAGGGTCATCAAATGAATCGTAATCACAATTGAAATGATCGAAAAAGAGAGATGAGTTAATATATGTTCTAAAGTGACAAATATCATAGATAAAAGAGGTCCCATTACAGAATGGAAATAGGGAATTAAATACATTATAGGATGCATTGTATCTCTATGCCGCCACTCGGACTCGAACCGAGATGCTCTAGCACTGCTTCCTAAGAGCAGCGTGTCTACCGATTTCACCATAGCGGCTTACTTGAAATAATAATAATCAATTCATATTGAATCGTCTAGATCCAATATAGTTTAGGAACCATTAGAACTGATAAATAAGATTTGAATTCATCTTTGAATTTTCAATAATTCTTAATTAGGTTAGTATCATCGTAGGTTCAGTTTTAACAATCAACTTTTACGTACTATCTATATGCTAGGTTCCCCCGGAACATTTGGAATTTGAAATGAAAGTTTTTTCAGTCGAAATAGAAACTAAGAACTGCCCCCTTTATTTTATTTTATATATATCTTTATTTTATTTTATATATTTATATATTTTGAATCCGCGAAATCAGATAAATGAAAAACAAATCGTCAAAGAGATTTATTTTATCAATGAACAAAATGAAAAAATTTAATGAAATTCTATAGGATTTCATATTTATCATTTATCACAATTTAATTACTAATACTAAATTTCAATTTAAGGAATAACAATTTCGAGACTTTTCTTAGTATCATTAAGTATTAATTAACTATTAATATAATAGTTTATTGTGTACAAAATTTCTAAATAAAACAAATTTCAATATTTATCACTACTTTCTTTTCCCAATAGAATGAACAAAGATTTTTCTATTAGGAAAAGAAAATTAATAGGACAAAAACCATCTCACAAATTAATAAATAGATTCTAAAAAACTAGAATGAAAATGAAAAAAAAAAATCATAATAATGATATTTAGAACCGACAGACAAAGAAATTCTTATTCTATATATTATAGCAGCTAGTTCTAACTAATATTGAGGAGTTCAATATATCAATACATTAGTTAATGGGAATTCTTCCTATTCCAAAATTGAAAGTTCGTCTAGCTACGGAAATTCCTATTATTCCAAGATTTTCTTACTTGTTTGTCGCACAAAAAAACTTTTTGAATCTCCGGTGGAAACTGACTTTGCTAAAGAAAAAGCTTTTATTGCAGCTAAATATCCCTTTTTCTTCCAAATATTTCTACGAATACGTTTTTTTGATATAGAAGTACGTTTTTTTGGAACTGCCATTCAAAAAAAGAGTTACTTATTTTTATTTTTGTATGTGAAAGACATGTATTGCTCAAAATGGGTCATTCTTTTTTAGTCATTTTCTATACTTAATTACGTCTATAATAGTTTTTTCATAACATACATTTTTTTTATAAGATACAATACTACAATACAAATATATATTATATTATTTATATAATATAAATAATATTAATATAAATAATATATACAAATATATGCATGTCACATATCTAACACACTAGGGAATAAAATAGAAGAAAGGAGGGGAAAATTTGAAAATGAAAAGGGATTTTTATGACTATTAGTTGTAATTGAATAAGCTCATAGTGCCGTGTCTATAATTTAAGTTCAAACTTCAACTACAACTAGTAGTTAATATCTTAAACAAGACATTCCATTACCTAAGAAAGGGAACTTCCATTTTTAGTTATTTTTATTTTATTTTAATTCTATTCTATATACAAAGTAAGAAGTATTATAAGATAAGATTTCGGATACTTTCTTATTGGATTGGAATCCAATCAATTAGTTCCGCAGTAATTACTACAAATAAATTCACTAGAATAACTAGATCTTTTTTCATTTATTGCTGCATCCATATTCTACTGTTTTGGTATAATTGTTTTTATTTACTAGACTATAGTATATGATAGGCTTACATATTACCAGAATAGAATGATAATATAGTTGTAGAATGATTTAAAATCTCATATTCCTCATTTCTATAAATACCTTTCTTTAGTTAATAAAGTTAATAACTAAGTAATTATTCTTACCTAACTCTTTGGTCATATCATTTGACTAACCAATTGAATTGGAACTTTTTGAATATTTCCTCCAATATCTGAGAAAAGTCAGAATAATGAAAAATCAAAAAATTTTCATATCTTTTTTTGTTGATTTTTTTTTGTTCCTTTCGAAAACAATAAGAATTGGTGAATCGGAAACAATTATAAGATAAGAAAAAATGGAAATTTGTTTTTTTTATGGAACATACATATAAATATGCGTGGATAATACCTCTTCTTCCACTTCCAGTTACTATGTTAATAGGATTTGGACTTTTGCTTATTCCGACAGCAACAAAAAATATTCGTCGTATGTGGGCTTTTCCAAGTGTTTTGATGTTAAGTATAGCTATGGCATTTTCGGTTAATCTGTCTATTCAGCAAATAAATGGAAATTCTATCTATCAATATCTATGGTCTTGGACCGTCAATAATGATTTTTCTTTAGAGTTCGGACACTTGATCGATCCACTTACTTCTATTATGTCAATATTAATTACTACTGTTGGAATCATGGTTCTTATTTATAGTGACAATTATATGTCTCACGATCAAGGATATTTGAGATTTTTTGCCTATATGAGTTTTTTCAATACTTCTATGTTGGGATTAGTTACTAGTTCCAATTTGATACAAATTTATATTTTTTGGGAACTTGTAGGAATGTGTTCCTATTTATTAATAGGTTTTTGGTTCACACGACCAATTGCGGCAAGTGCTTGTCAAAAAGCTTTTGTAACCAATCGTATAGGGGATTTTGGTTTATTATTAGGAATTTTAGGACTTTATTGGATAACGGGTAGTTTAGAATTTCGGGATTTGTTCGAAATAGTTAATAACTTGGTTCAGAATAATGGAGTAGATTCTTTATTTGCTACTCTGTGTGCTTCTTTTTTATTCCTTGGTGCAGTTGCTAAATCCGCACAATTCCCCCTTCACATATGGTTACCTGATGCTATGGAAGGACCCACTCCCATTTCGGCTCTTATACATGCTGCTACTATGGTAGCAGCGGGAATTTTTCTTGTAGCTCGGCTTCTTCCTCTTTTCATAGTTATACCTTCCATAATGAATCTTATTTCTTTAATAGGCGTAATAACAGTACTATTAGGAGCGACTTTGGCTCTTGCTCAAAGAGACATTAAAAGAAGTTTAGCTTATTCTACAATGTCTCAATTGGGTTATATTATGTTAGCTTTGGGCATAGGTTCTTATCGAGCAGCTTTATTCCATTTGATCACTCATGCCTAT